CAAAAATACTTGTATGCATCAAAAAGCCCAGATTCAGGAGGGTAAATGCATTAAAAAGGGACAAATTTTAGCGGACGGTGCCGCCACGGTTGGGGGCGAACTCGCTTTGGGAAAAAACGTATTAGTAGCTTATATGCCGTGGGAGGGTTACAATTTTGAAGATGCTGTACTCATTAGTGAGCGTCTTGTATATGGAGATATTTATACTTCTTTTCACATACGAAAATATGAAATTCAGACTCATGTGACAAGTCAAGGTCCCGAAAGGTTAACTAACGAAATACCACATTTAGAAGCCCATTTACTCCGTAATTTAGAAAAAAACGGAATTGTGATGCTGGGAGCATGGGTAGAGACAGGCGATATTTTGGTAGGTAAATTAACACCTCAGATGGCAAAAGAATCCTCCTATGCCCCGGAAGATAGATTATTACGAGCTATACTTGGCATTCAGGTATCTACTTCAAAGGAAACTTGTCTAAAACTACCTATAGGTGGTAGGGGTCGAGTTATTGATGTAAGATGGATTCAGAAAAGGGGGGGTTCTAGTTCTAATCCGGAAACGATTCGTGTATATATTTTACAGAAACGAGAAATAAAAGTAGGTGATAAAGTCGCTGGAAGACATGGAAATAAGGGTATCGTTTCAAAAATTTTACCTAGACAAGATATGCCTTATTTGCAAGACGGAAGACCTGTTGATATGGTCTTTAACCCCTTAGGAGTCCCTTCACGAATGAATGTCGGGCAAATTTTTGAATGTTCACTCGGATTGGCAGGGGGTTTGCTAGGCAGACATTATCGAATAGCACCATTTGATGAGAGATATGAACAAGAGGCTTCGCGAAAACTGGTGTTTTCTGAATTATATGAGGCCAGTAAGCAAACAGCCAATCCCTGGGTATTTGAACCCGAGTATCCGGGAAAAAGCAGAATATTTGATGGAAGAACAGGAGATCCTTTTGAACAGCCTGTTATAATCGGAAATCCTTATATCTTGAAATTAATCCATCAAGTTGATGATAAAATCCACGGACGTTCTAGTGGACATTATGCACTTGTTACACAACAACCCCTTAGAGGAAGGGCCAAGCAGGGGGGGCAGCGGGTAGGAGAAATGGAGGTTTGGGCTCTCGAAGGATTTGGTGTTGCTCATATTTTACAAGAGATGCTTACTTATAAATCTGATCATATTAGAGCCCGCCAAGAGGTACTTGGTACTACGATCATTGGAGGGACAATACCTAACCCCGAGGATGCTCCAGAATCTTTTCGATTGCTCGTTCGAGAACTACGATCTTTGGCTCTGGAACTGAATCATTTCCTTGTATCTGAGAAGAACTTGCAGATTAATAGGATGGAAGCTTAATCGGAATGAATTCAAATTTTTCTTCTATGATAGATCAGTATAAACATCAGCAACTCCGAATTGGATTAGTTTCTCCCCAACAAATAAGTGCTTGGGCCACGAAAATCCTACCGAACGGAGAGATGGTTGGAGAGGTCACAAAACCCTATACTTTTCATTACAAAACCAATAAACCGGAAAAAGATGGATTATTTTGTGAAAGAATTTTTGGGCCTATAAAAAGCGGAATTTGTGCTTGTGGAAATTATCGAGTAATCGGAGATGAAAAAGAAGAACCAAAATTTTGTGAACAGTGCGGAGTCGAATTTGTTGATTCTCGAATACGAAGGTATCAAATGGGCTACATAAAATTGGCGTGCCCAGTAACTCACGTGTGGTATTTGAAGCGCCTTCCTAGTTATATTGCGAATTTTTTAGATAAACCTCTTAAAGAATTAGAGGGCCTAGTATACTGCGATGTGTGATTTGATCGAAATTTTGATTTTACAGATTCGAACTGAGAAACTGTTATCCCATTCCATCTAATTGGGATGCCCCGGCTCTGACGTGTCTCTTGCTAGGAGTAACATGAAGCTCAGAATTGTGGGTGTATTCAATACTCCCAAATAAAGGGGGAATTGATCCATGGTCGATTTCGTAACAAGTAAATTTGAATTTCTAGTTGTACCTCGTAAAAAAAGACTTCTTTTGTTTAACCACTCTCCGTCGTTTAGAAATAAATGAGTTTCGCGCAAGCAAATAGCAAATATGTCATGGTTACAAGAGTCTATCCATCGCATATAGGCTTTAAGGGCGTCGTGGTATAACCGTCGAGGTGAAGTCGTGACCTAAAAGATCGAACGGAACGATACTTAGACAAGTAAATCCTTTATCTTATATCTTATGAATTCCAAGGCATTTTCCTTGAAGGGGATTCATCGTTCGAAGGGAAGTAGACTACTCAAGAATTGCACATTTCATTTTGACTTGAATAAAGAATTCAAAAAAGAAAAGGAAGAATGAATTAATGAAATGTTGCTTGGTCTTCCGCGGGAACTTGAGTAAGGAGTAGATTCTTTGTTTTGCTTTGAGGATTTGACAGAATTTCTAGAATTTGAAAGCGAGAACTCCTTTCTTTGCTGTAACTACTTG